GAATAGGCAGATTGGCTGAAAAAATCATAACTATACTTAACAATAAAACACTAGGAAAAGCCCACATGCGGCGAAGATTTTTTGTTGCCTTCGGGAAAAGGAGAAGTCCCACTCCTATTAATATAGGAATTATAACTGGAATGAAAGGTATGATCCATGAATATTGATATGTATATTCCATAAAAATAAATAAATAAAAATCTTTTATTCTTAATTATTAATTAACTGTTTCTGATTCACCAGCTCTTATTTTTTTTTGAAAGGAATCTGTTAATAAAAAAAAATTAAGATATGTAAAACTAAAATAAAATTTTATATTCTTAATTATTATAAATTTTTTCCAAATACTTCAAACACTTCAAACAAAACAAAATATTTCAAATCAAGAAGTTTAAATTGGTCAAATGAGATGACCAAGCTACTATTGAAAAATACTTAATTTTTTTTAAGTAATATTTTATGAAACTACAAAAGATAAAAATTTCAATTATTATTACAATTTACATAATACAATATTTTAATCTCGGGAGAGAGTAAAGACAAATAATTACACCAAAAAAGAGTATTTTATTTTGATATGATTATAAAAGACAGACACAGTCCATACTTAACTTTTCAAAAATTGACCTCTTCCATTTAACCAGACTTGAATTCCCTCACCTCTGGCCCCCTTTCTTCTTATGTAGGGGTATTTCCTCAAGTCAGGGAGCCATGGCCCTCATTGGCCCTAAGNTATAAAAAATGTATACTTTAACACATTAACTACGAGTCTCATTTGAATTTGAAAATTTTAATTAGGTGCACTCTTTTTTTGCGTTTGACTAATTAAGCAATTAATATAAAAAAAAATTAAGGGTTGGTTTCTTAAACTTTTTGATGTATTTTATTACATGTATAAATATAGCACGATGAAAATAAACAATATAAAGGAACAACCACTTTGGTTTATATTTTTGTATTTTTTTATGAAGAGAGTATAATTTAGACTATAAATAGATAATTATATACTATAAATAGATAATTATATACTATAAATAGATAATTATATAATTATATAGAATTATATAGTAAGTAAAGAACAATTGGTTTTGAACAATAGATGTCTTTCACATCCAACTATAGAAATGAATACTCTATCATAATTTTTTAATGGCAGTTCCAAAAAAACGCACTTCTATATCAAAAAAACGAATTCGTAAAAATATTTGGAAAATGGAGGGGTATTGGGTAGCATTGAAAGCTTTTTCGTTAGCGAAATCGCTTTCTACAGGGAATTCAAAAAGTTTTTTGTACAACAAGAAATAAATAAATAATTAAACATTGGAATAGTCTGAATCTATCTCTGACTCTAAAAAAAGTTCTAAAAAAAGTATAGTTTTCTTTTTAATTTCGTTTCTAATTTATATATTTATATATCTTATATATCTAATTTATATATAATAATTTAATTTAGATTATTCTTTTATTATTATTCTATTATCTTTTATATTATTCTATTATATATAATAATAGAATAATTTTTAATTATACTTAAAAAAGAAATTAAAATAATAAATAATTATAATAAAAAATAAAAAGTAATGATTCCCATTCCTTAATGTTTTGAATGGATAAATATTAAATTGAATTCGTTTTGCTATTTTGGTATGTAAAATAAGAATTATTTTGTATACTTTATTTTTAAAATGATATTTTTTTTGTCAAACAAAAAAAAGAATAAATACAAGATCTAAAGTTTCAGCTGTCTTTTTAGTAAAGTTTTGTCTTTTTATATTTTTTATTATATATTATATATATACTATTTTTTATAGAACAACAAATATAAGATTTTTAATCCAAATTAATGAGTTGTTGAAACTAATTTTTTAAGTTTCAAATTTGTTTTGTAATTTTCTGAACAATCATTAAAAAAAAATAATTATCAATATATATACTCCTTATCCTTATATATATACCTTATATACCTCGTATAAAATATCCACCTAAATGGGACAAGAAGTTTTTATCAATGGATATTTTATACGAGAAATGTATCAATTTTGGTCATCAAAAATAAAAAACGAATCCTATAGTTGCTTGGGCTGGGGAAGATAGATCAATATATGTATTAATTTAGAACGGGTTATTTTACTTTAAAGTACGGTCCAATTACGATAGAAATCGAAACTTTTTTATTATATGATACGCCCAATAGCTAACCCAAACCCAATTTAATTAATTTTCTAAATAGTAACACAAATTCTCTACACAGCGAAAACTCTAAGTATTAATACAAAGGTATGTCAATTTTTATTCTATTGTATGTATTCATGAAATTGTGATCGATAAAAATCCTATTTTTTTTTTTTTCCTTTTTTTTTTAGGAGAGTATAAACTATAAGAACTCCATAGTTAAGTTAAATAAACTTAACACTCTAAATATTATATTATCTAAATATTAAATTAAATCAAATAATAAAAAATAAGGATTATTATTGGGAATACGTTTTAAATCACTATTTTTAAAACGAGTTTTGATTCATCAATTTCTTTATTCATGAATTTAAATGTTTCCTATAAAACTAAAAAATATTGAATGATTGAGTACTTTAACCTAGACGATTAAATAAAAATGGGTTATTATGATTTCGAACAAGCCGCTATGGTGAAATCGGTAGACACGCTGCTCTTAGGAAGCAGTGCTAGAGCATCTCGGTTCGAGTCCGAGTGGCGGCATGGCATCTTATAAAAGAGTAAGTCCTATAATGAATTCAATTCCCGATTTCCATTCCTATAATTTCGAGAATCCCCCCTTTTTTATTTTATAAATTTTTTTATGATATTTTCAAGTTTAGAGCATATATTAACTCATATATCTTTTTCGGTTGTTTCAATTGTAATTTCAATTCGTTTGATAATCTTATTAATTAATGAAAGCGCAGGACTATATGATTCATCAGAAAAGGGCATAAAAACTACTTTTGTCTGTATAACAGGATTATTAGTTACTCGTTGGATTTATTCGAGACATTTACCCTTAAGTGATTTATACGAATCATTAATTTTTCTTTCATGGAGTTTGTCCATTATTTGTATGGTTCCGTATTTAAAAAAAAATATAAACCATTTAAGCGCAATAACCGCGCCAAGTGTTATTTTTACCCAAGGCTTTGCTACTTCTGGTTTTTTAACTGAAACGCATCAATCCGTAATATTAGTACCCGCTCTACAATCTCATTGGTTAATGATGCACGTAAGTATGATGGTATTGGGCTATGCAGCTCTTTTATGTGGATCATTATTATCAGTAGCTCTTATAGTCATTACATTTCGAAAAGTCATAAGGGCTTTTGAGAAAAAGAATAATGATTCATTTTCATTTGATGAGATCCAATACATGAATGAAAGAAACAACGTTTTATGGAACATTTCTTTGATCTCTTCTAGGAATTATTATAAATCTCAATTGATTCAACAATTGGATCATTGGAGTTATCGTATTATTGGTATAGGGTTTATCTTTTTAACCATAGGTATTCTTTCGGGAGCAGTATGGGCAAATGAGGCATGGGGCTCATATTGGAATTGGGATCCGAAGGAAACTTGGGCATTTATTACTTGGACCGTATTCGCGATTTATTTACATATTCGAACAAATAAAAATTTTGAAGGTGTAAATTCCGCAATTGTAGCCTCGATGGGATTTCTTATAATTTGGATATGCTATTTTGGGGTCAATCTATTAGGAATAGGGCTACATAGTTATGGTTCATTTACACTAACATCTAATTGAAGAAAGAACCTAACGAACACAAGCAAACATGGGACAGCATATATATAAGAAAACATTGTGTAAGCCTTCGAGAACCTTTTGAATCAAAGTAGTGATTCAAAAGGTTCTTACAAAGGCCAACCATATCTGGTTAAAAGTCTAATTCATTTTTTTATTTTTAACTTAAGTTAAAGTGAAACTTAAGAGAAGAAAAAATACTTATTATTTTATTGTTTTTTTAATTGTACAACGAATTTTTTAAAACATCCTATTATTATTATAGTATAGGATTGCTGTTTGATTTTTGATTTTATTCATGAAAATTATCTATAAAAATAGATAGATATAATATCTTCGACCTTGTCAACTGATAGTGATAAAATGAAATCCGGATAAAAACCAATACCTATTACAGGTAAAAGGATAGAGATCGAAACAAATAACTCTCGCGGTCCAGAATCAAAAAAATAAGAGTTTGGAGCATTAAAAAACTTGTATCCATAGAACATTTGGCGTAACATAGATAATGAATAAATAGGAGTTAATATCATTCCAATTGCCATTACAAATGTAATTAGTATTTTTGTTATTAAAAAAAATTTTTGGCTGGTAATTAGTCCCAAAAATACTATTAATTCTGCAACAAAACCACTCATCCCCGGTAATGCAAGGGAAGCCATCGATAAGATACTGAAAGTCGTGAATATTTTTGGAACCGGGATCGCCATTCCGCCCATTTCGTCGAGATAAACAAGACGTATTCTATCAAAACTCGTTCCCGCCAAGAAAAAAAGTGCAGCGCCAATAAAGCCATGAGAGATTATTTGTAAAATGGCTCCATTGAGGCCCATATCACTTATAGAGCCAATTCCTATAATTATGAAACCCATATGAGATATGGAGGAATAGGCTATTCTTTTTTTTAAATTACGTTGACCGGGAGATACTGAAGCTGCATAGATTATTTGAATTGTACCTACTATAATCAACCAGGGAGCAAATAGAGAATGAGCGCGGGGCAATAATTCCATATTGATCCGAACCAATCCATACGCTCCCATTTTTAATAAAATTCCGGCTAGAAGCATACAAGTACTGTAATGTGCCTCTCCATGGGTGTCTGGTAACCATGTATGTAAAGGTATAATCGGTGATTTGACAGCAAAAGCAATAAGAAATCCAATATAGAATATTATTTCCAGTGCTACTGGATAAGATTGATTAGCTGATGTTTCAAAATTTAATGTTGGTTCATTGGAACCATATAAACCGATACCCAGAACTCCGATTAATAAAAAAACGGAACTTCCTGCAGTGTACAAAATAAACTTTGTAGCTGAATACAAACGTTTCTTTCCCCCCCACACGGATAGAAGTAGATAAACGGGAATTAATTCTAACTCCCACATGATGAAAAAAAGTAAAAGGTCTCGAGAAGAAAATGATCCTATTTGACCGCTATACATTGCTAACATCAGGAAATGGAATAATCGGGAATCTCGAGTAACCGGCCGAGCCGCTAAAGTAGCTAAAGTGGTGATAAATCCTGTCAGCAAAATAGGTCCTATAGAAAGTCCATCTATTCCCAATCTCCAGTAAAAATCAAAAAAATTGATCCATTTATAATCCTCCGTCAATTGCATTAATGGATCGTCCAATTGGAAATGATAATAGAATGCATAAGTTATTAGAAGGAGTTCTATTGCGCATATAAATATAGTATAACCCCTAATTATCTTATTTCCTCTATGAGGTAGAAAGAAAATTAAAGAACCCGCGAATATTGGCAAAACTACCACTATTGTTAACCAAGGAAAATAATTCGTAGTAAAAACAAGATACACTTTGACCAGAAAAATCCGTGCTCGAAAAAAAAATAGAATATATTTTTTCGAGCAGGGGGATTTTTGTCGGTAAAAAAAAATTAAATGTATTCAGGTGGGATTTGTGAAAGGGATCAATAAGCTAGGCCCATGCTTCGAGTTGTTTCATGCCATAAATAAACTCGAACACTCAAGTAATCCGTTGGACAGGCGGATTCACATCTCTTACAACCAACACAGTCTTCTGTTCTTGGAGCAGAAGCAATTTGCTTAGCTTTACATCCGTCCCAAGGTATCATTTCTAATACATCTGTGGGGCAGGCTCGGACACATTGAGTACACCCTATACATGTATCATAAATCTTTACTGAATGTGACATTGGATATATAAATTTTTGAACATCATAAATTTTCGATCTAGTAAACTTTTAAATGAATTATACATATATTTAGACACCAGATGAATCAATGATTTACCAGAATTAATCTGCTTCCGGATCGGCTCATGCGAGAGGTCCAAGATCCTTTGATTTATTGCCTTTTTTGTAAACACGATCAATACGTTATGTACCATCCATGTTAATTCGACTTGATAAATATTATAATTTCTATGATTAATACTGCTTATTAATACAATACTACTTATTCAACAAATTTGATTGATTGATACGAGTTGATTTTCTGTTACGATAAATTGCGGAAATAATAGCTGGTCCAATAGCTGCTTCAGCGGCTGCAATAGCTATAACAAAAATTGAAAAAAGATTTCCTTTCAATTGGCGACTATCAAAAAAATCAGAAAATGTTACAAAATTTATATTAACTGCATTCAGTATAAGTTCAAGACACATAAGGGCTCTAACCATATTTCGACTTGTGATCAATCCATAGATACCGATAGAAAATAAATAGGCACTCACAACAAGTACATGTTCGAGCATCATTGACCAACTCCTTATCAATTTCGATTCATTTCAAGATAAAAAACAATTTAATGGGTTCAATTGACTAGATAGAATATAAAAAGTTTGGTAATAGATTGAATAAAAGAATTTCTATTTATATTTTAGACATAAACAATCTTCAAATAAAATTGAAGTGAGGAGAAATGGATGTGATAACGCAGAACAAAGTTTAATTTGTATTTCGGTTATTAGTTCGAAAGATTTATTACTGGCGAGCCACAGCAATTGCACCTATCAAAGCAGCTAAAAGAATTATCGAAATGAGTTCAAATGGAAGAAAAAAATCTGTTGATAAATGAATTCCAATTTGTTGACTGTTACTTATCAAATCTTGCTCTATAATCTGGTTTGATCTTGTAGTCCAAATAATCCCGTACCATGACGTATCCAGAATAGTAGTCATTAGTGAAACAAAAATACCTGTACAAACCAACAAAGTAACCCCATCTCCAACGGTCCAAAGATTAAAATCTTTGTAATATTCTGAACCATTCATGAACATGACAGCAAATATGATTAAAACATTTATGGCTCCCACGTAAATAAGGAGCTGTGCGGCAGCTACAAAATGAGAGTTTGATAGAATATAGAATAAAGATATACAAACAAGAACCAGTCCCAACGAAAAAGCAGAATAAATTGGGTTGGTAAGTAATACTACTCCTACACCTCCTAATATAAGACTGAATCCCAAAAAGACTAAAAGAAAATCATGTATCGGTCCGGGCAAATCCATTATATGTAAATAGATAAATAAATCGAAATTTTTTTCATGACCTTATTGACCTCACCAGGAAAAAATTTTTTCTGAAAAGTTCTTAATTGAATTAAATCTAAATGCTAAGGAATGTGAATTGATGTAGGTACAGTTCTTGGACTAATATCATTCTTTATCTTAAAGAGTGGTTCGAAACTATATATATTTTTTTAGATTTCGAAATAATTACAGATATATTCATAT